TGGTAGATGTTTTGTTAAACCTCCCATAAGCACCATATTCTGACTTTTTTTTGGACAATATCCAACAAGAGTTTCCATTGAATGAATAACAGATCCCGATCCTAAAAACAATAATGCTTTGGAATAAGCATGAGTAATCAAATGAAATAAAGCACTGCGATAAGACCCCATACCTAGAGCTAACATCATATAACCCAGTTGAGACATTGTGGAATAAGCTAAACCCCTCTTAATGTCTTTTTGAGCAAGAGCTAAAGTAGCTCCTAAAAAAACTGTTATTATCCCTATCAAAGAGATAAAATTCATTATGTGGGGTATGACTATGAAAAGAGGCATAAGTCGAGCTACAAGAAAAATTCCCGCTGCTACCATCGTAGCAGCATGTATAAGGGCCGAAATAGGAGTTGGCCCTTCCATTGCATCAGGTAACCATACATGAAGGGGAAATTGTGCAGATTTCGCAATCGCACCGGCAAATAATAGAATAGCGCACAAAGTAACAAATAAAAAATTGACCTCATTATTAGAAATCAAGTTATTGAATATTTGGAATAAATCACGAAATTCGAAACTCCCCGTTATCCAATAAAACCCTAAAATGCCTAATAATAAACCAAAATCGCCAACACGATTAGTTACAAACGCCTTTTGACAAGCCTTTGCTGCAACAGGTCGTGTGAACCAAAATCCTATTAATAGATACGAACATATTCCAACTAATTCCCAAAAAATATAAATTTGTATCAAATTTGAACTAGTAACTAATCCCAACATGGAAGTACTGAAAAAACTCATATAAGCAAAAAATCTCAAATATCCGTGGTCATGAGACATATAATTATCACTATAAATAAGAACCATAATTCCAACAGTAGTGATTAATATTAACATAATAGAAGTAAGCGGGTCGATCAAGTATCCGAATTCTAAAGAAAAATCATTATTGATAATCCAAGACCATACATATTGATAGACATAACTGCTATTTATTTGCTGAATAGACAGATTCATGGAAAAAATCATGACTATACTTAACAATAAAACGCTCTGAAAAGACCACATACGACGAAGACTTTTTGTTGCCGTCGGAAAAAGAAGAAGTCCCAACCCTATTAACATAGGAACTGGAAGTGGAAGGAAAGGTATTATCCACGCATATTGATATGTCTGTTCCATAAAAAAAGTTTTTTATTCTTAATTAATTGTTTCCGATTCACCGGATCTTACCTCGTTCGAAAAAAGTCAATAAAAAATCAAGATATGCACTAACTTATTTAATAATTTTAAATAATTTTAGATTAGTATTTATTCTGAGTCTTTTCAAAATCGTTCAAATATTCAAAACAAGAAGTTACAATTGGTCAAATGAGATGACCAAGTTAGATATAAAAATGAATACTTATAACATGAAAATGCAAATCTAAATTATTATTACGAGAAATTCTCGTAATAATAATTTAGATTCATAGAGCAAGGATAAAAAATTACGCTAAAAAGAGTACTTGATGCTGATATGAATTATAGGATTAACTAAGGTCATCGGTCTAATGAAATAAAAACTCTTGAGTTTAGTTAGTTTCTTTCAACGCATTAACTAATTCATTATGGGATTGATTGTTTTCCATTTCAATCAAAACGATTTCTTAGTAAACGTTAGAATATTATAGATCTAAAATGAACTTTTTTTATCGAGAAAGGGTAAAAAACGACTGAGATATTTTTTTATCAAACCACGTATCCTTTAACAGATTTATTAGTAATCTCATTCGAATTTTAAAATTGAATTTAGGTGTATTCTTTTCTCGAGTTTGACTAAAAAAAGACTCAAGTTTTTTATTAGGCAAAAGTTTACAATCCTTTGAGGTATTTTATTACGTGTAAATAAAGTCTAGAATGACGAAAATCAAGGTCTTTTAGGTTCTTTCTTTATTTTATTAAATTTTATTAAATCATTAAGTTTCATTTCTATGACCTAGCAGATTCTAAAGATATAAATTTGAGAGGAGAACTAAGAGTTCCAAACCAAAAATTTTTGGTTTGACAAATATTGTATGGAATCGAAATTTTATTATTTCGAGTAATTTTTGATCCAATTTAACGGATCTTTCACATATCTATATTTCTTTTTTATGAAGAGAATATTATTTATAGAAAAAATAGATAATGAATAAGAAATAATAATTTGTTTTGAATAATAGATGTCTTTCACATCCAACTATAACAATGATTTTCAAATGGCAGTTCCAAAAAAACGTACTTCTATATCAAAAAAGCGTATTCGTAAAAATATTTGGAAAAGGAAAGGATATTGGGCGGCGTTAAAAGCTTTGTCATTAGGGAAATCTCTTTCTACTGGGAATTCAAAAAGTTTTTTTGTACGACAAACAAATAAGTCCTAAAATATTGGAATAATCGGAATGGATTTGACGCAAAAATTTGGCTCAATACTTTTTTAATTTTTTAATATGAAATTAACAATTGGCAGTCCCTATTCTAATCA